CCGTACGTGAAATTTTCATCTCATACGGCTCCTCCTTTAATATGCATAATGAGAATAAGAAATACATGGAATCAAAAAGGGGGTGCAATATTTTCATTATGGACTGAGCGGGGCTAGTGTTTTTACAAAAAATCTCTAGCCAACCTTCTTGCGAAAGAGCTTTTACTAACATCAAAGGTCTTGATACTAAATAGAAAGGATAACTCCAGCAATTCCTTTGTCCTCAACGCCTCCTAATTTCCAGGAAATAGTCACTTCAACAGTCTTCGATGGTTATATGGGTAACCAAAGTACGAACGAGATGGATATTTGTTGTCCCAACCATTTTTTTTAGTCCCAATCCAGATACGAAAAGGGAGTAGGTAGGTAATTTTTTACAAAGCTTTTGTGTTGTCGATTGCTAGGTGTAGTGCTTCTTCCCCTATGCCGCCTATTTAGACTATATTACTAGGAAGTAGGATTGACCTGTAATACAGAACACATAGGTGTAACCTTTCGCTCAATACTAAAATCGATAACTGAAGCATAGTATTTGAGGCTGCATCAATCGAGGATACACGACAGAAGGAATTGTTCTATTTCTAAACTTCACCTTCAACAAGCGTAGGTTTATTTCACAATAAATAATATAGAATAAGAATATTTTTTCTTTCTATCTCGAATCGTGTGCCTTTCTCGTAAAACTAGAAGCAGTAAATTTGAATAAAAAAAAAAGAATCAAATCACACCATCTCTGTAATAAGTAAATGCCTCTTTTTCTCCTGAAGTTGTCGGAATTATTCGTAATAAGATATTGGCCACAATTGAAAAGGTCTTATCAATAAAATTTCCATTTATCCGCGATCTAGGCATAGGTATCAATCCATTCTATAATTCTTCTTATTACCCTTTTTTTGGGGGAAAATGATTCCACAAACAAAGGATTTGTACAGAGCGAAATAACATAAAAACAGATTCATTTCCAAACAAAATTTATTTTATGAACCTTCTCCTACTACTTCTATTTTTTTTTTATTCCAATTATTCCAAATACTCAAATTGCTCCTTTTCAAAAATCAATAACAAGAATCAATAAGAAATATTATAGTTGAATCCTATTCAAATTCATACAAAACAAATCTAGTAGTATAGGAACTATTCCAATTTCATCGAAGCGGAAGAATCAAGGAATTTTTCGATTAGGTCAAAAATCGTTTTGATTGAATTATTATCTAAAGAGTAAAGGAAAAAGAATCAAATAATCATTCTATGATGGAAATCAATAGAATAACTGTTTATTTTTGTTGTGTCCATAGCGAGTATACACTATACAATCAAATATAAATATCCCCGGGATGATTCATGAATTTGTAATAGATCGATGAGATAAAGGATTTGTTAGCGAGAACTTTCAAACTAGAAAGGAATTTTCGAATTTTTATGGAATTTTAGTCGAAATCGAAATAGAATCATGGGTGAAGAGTATCCATTAATCATACATGGTCTAAAAAACATAAACCCATCAATCAGTTGATTCGTTCAAATTCATTGATTTAATCCGGTCTATTTGGGCTGGGCATCCCTATCGAAACAAAAATAAAAAGTATTCATATAAATATGAATATAGTAATTTATCGCTATTTCTTCGGTTTCTGAGTCATAATCATTGTGTAGGAGAGATGGCCGAGTGGTTCAAGGCGTAGCATTGGAACTGCTATGTAGGCTTTTGTTTACCGAGGGTTCGAATCCCTCTCTTTCCGTACTAAAGTACGGGGCAAGGAATGAAAATCTTTCTGCCGATCCATGATACATGAATAGGAAAAATACAGGGCGGGGTAGGATATATGAGTCGGAGAAAATCCGGATCAAACCCCTGACTTTCAACCTTAAGTAAATTTACTTTGGCAAAAGAAAGGGGCCAAATTATCCGAACTCTTTGCTTTGTATTTTATTTAGGGTTAAGTCTGACGGGAATAATATTCTACTACTAGCAATTCATTTATTTTTAAACCGACCCACTTACTATCTATTATTTGATTGACTAATCCTTTATATGGGAATGGGTGAAGGGTCAAATGTTTGGGCAATTCCTCACGGGGAGATGAATCAAGATAATTTTGAATTAGAGTTCTGGATTTTTGTTCATCCCTTGCCATAATAGTATCTTGGGGTTTGCAACGATAACTTGGTATATCCACTATACGACCATTAACTAAAATATGTCTATGGTTAACTAATTGGCGGGCTGCCGGAATAGTCGGAGCCATACCCAATCGAAAAAGGATGTTATCCAAACGCATTTCAAGTAATTGTAGTAAAACCTGACCTGTTGACCCTTTGGCTTTTCTGGCGATACGCACGTATTTAAGTAATTGTCGTTCTGTAATACCATAATGAAAACGCAATTTTTGTTTTTCTTCTAGACGAGTACGATATTGAGATCTTTTCCTGTAACGTGATTGGTTTCTAAGATGAGTTCTGGCTATGGGCCTTTTATTAGTTAATCCAGGCAAAGCCCCTAGACGGCGTATTTTTTTGAAACGAGGCCCTCGGTAACGCGACATAAAGACTCCTTTCTTTTTTCTTCATTTATTTTCTTTTTTTATATTTCATTTTACAAAAGAAATCGAAATTAAAACTGAACTAAATAATAAATGAAGCGAAATCCCCTGAAGTACAATAAATAAGAAATAATGAAATGAATTATTATTGTATAAATATCGTATACGAATCCATTTTTCAATTAGATATTGAATTTTGTATTTTTTTTTAAAAAAAAAAAAAGGAAAATAAGTAAACTAAAAGGAAAATAAAGAGTCTTTTTCCTGATTTGGTGTGCCGAGATTTAACCCTTTCTTTTCCTTTTATTCAAGGAAAGGGGACCTTATTGTTTGTTCTTTGATTTCAAAATTTTATTCATCATGTAAAAAAAATCGAACAAATACAAAAAAAAAAATAGAGAAAAGCCGGCTATCGGAATCGAACCGATGACCATCGCATTACAAATGCGATGCTCTAACCTCTGAGCTAAGCGGGCTCACAGAAATTCTACATACATAGGAATTCGATAAACTAGATCTTAGTTTAGGCTTAGCTATTAACTACTCATTTTTATTCTTTTCTAATAAAAAAAAAATTTAAATTCTAAGAATTTAGAATCGATAAAGCTGAAATCCTGATCATAATAACATAATAAGATAGAAGATATTCTTCTGCTTTCATTCAGAGACTAAGATGAAAAACAAAGAATCGAACCTTTGAGTATTCAAAATTGCATGGGAAATTGAAAGGATAAGAGGATATATATGGTATCCTCCATATTGAATTGCAGCTACAGAAATGATAGAATCATTTCTAATTAGACCAAATCAAAAATCAAATATAGGCTTTCGATAGAGATGAAAGAAGTTAGACAAAAAATAAAAAAGGAGGAAAGACCTTTCGGTCTAGTAATCGGTATAGTAATCCGTATCAAATCTAATGAATTCGACGGTTCCGACATAAAAGAATAAAAAAGAAAGGGGAAAGACATTCCACTGAGATACGAATTTTAAAACAAAGAAAGGGGGATATGGCGAAATCGGTAGACGCTACGGACTTAATTGGCTTGAGCCTTAGTATGGAAACCTACTAAGTGAAAACTTTCAAATTCAGAGAAACCCTGGAATTAATAAAAATGGGCAATCCTGAGCCAACTCCTTTCAAAAAAAAAGCAAAAAATAAGGGTTCAGAAAGCAAGAATAAAAGAAAAGGAAAGGTGCAGAGACTCAAAGGAAGTTGTTCTAACAAATGAGGTTTACTGTGCTGTGTTCTTATAAGAATTCTTCCATCAAAACTCCAATAAAAAATACGTAATCCGTAATATATATTTATTTATATAATCATATATAATTATCTATTTAATATAATATGAATATTCATATTAATTATAATTAAATAGATAATTATATATGAATAAAAATTTTATAATATGAAATGAAAAAATTTATATGAAAAAATGGAAGAATTTTTGGGTTATGAATCGATTCCAAGTTTAAAAAAGAATCAAATATTCATTTACTCCATAGTCTGATAGATCTTTTGAAGAACTGATTAATTGGACGAGAATGAAGATAGAGTCCCGTTCCACATGTCAATACTGACAAGAAAGAAATTTCTAGTAAGAGGAAAATCCGTCGACTTTAAAAATCGTGAGGGTTCGAGTCCCTCTATCCCCAAAAGCTTATTTCACTCCCTAACTAGTTATCCTCTTTTTATTAACAGTTTGAAGGTGGTTATGTTCCTTATTTTTTTTGCTTTCAATTTCAAAAAGGCTAAAGGCTCCGGACGGAAATGCTTTTCCCTTAGAAAAAGTCTTGTGATATACGTAAAAATGAATATCTTTGAGCAAGGAATAATCATTTGAGTGATTCACAATCAATATCATTACACGTACTAAAACTTAAATAAACTAAGAGACAAAGTCCTTCTTTTTGAAGACCAAAGAAATTGCGGTACCTAGATAGGACTTTGTTAGACTTTTCGTCCTTTTTATTGACATAGACCCGAGTTCTCCATTAAAATGAGTAGATGATGCCCCAGAAGGGGGAATGGTCGGGATAGCTCAGCTGGTAGAGCAGAGGACTGAAAATCCTCGTGTCACCAGTTCAAATCTGGTTCCTGGCATTAGGGATAATAATTCAATTTTTTACGAATATCCCCACCCAATAAGGATCGATATACATATTCATTAATAGTCGAGATCATCACACATAAGGAAGCTATAAGTTATTTATTTAGTTATCGCGCAATATACCCCATCTATTTTTTAGATAGACGGATAGATAGTTTTCAAAATAAAGAATTAAATTATTATCCCTAAACCGAATGGGAGTTTTTCTATTTTGACTTGCTCCCCGCCTGAATGAAAATGAGAAAGAGGCTGGCCCCCCTACCAGTAACAGGGTGGAAATACCTGAAAAGGTATATTTCGATATACATATATATGGGAGCTAACTCCAGGCGAATATGAAGCGCATGGA